ATATTAAAAAGTGTTTTCGGTCCAGGACTTGGTGTGTAATTAATGTATATGTATTTATTTATTCATATATATATATATATATGAAAGATAATATGCAACATCTTGCATATTATCTTTTTGTATATATATATATATATACGAAAAAGAATTTGGTGCGTTCAAGGGGGATATTGTGTTTTGAAAAAAGGATAAAAATTTTCGGTCCAAGACTTGCCGTGTAAATTTTTGTTTTTTTGAAATTTAAAAATTTTAAAAGATAGTTTTAACTAAAATTCCGGCTTTGGGAGTCGGTGATGGATGTCCAATTCCTCTTTTAATGTGTAAAATCTGGTAAGGTACTGAGAGTAGTAGACTTACTGGCTAATCTAGAAGTTATTGGTTAATAATTTTTGGAAAAATGGAAAATTTTCATTTTTTGTGATGTGTCACTCGGTAGAAGATCCTTGCTAAATGAAAGAATTTTTGGAAAAAAAATTTTTTTTTAAAAAAAGTTAAAATTTTTAAAAAAAATGACCATTTTTTTAAAAAAAATGGCCATTTTTTTAAAAAAAAATGTAATTTTTTTTTCAATTTTTGAAAAATGCGTTGACGAAAAGTTAGGAGATCGGATTTTTTTTTGGGCGGAAAAATCGGAAAAAAACGAAAATCCTCTTGTATATTTTTGGGTGTTTTGAATTTTTCACGGTCGAATTCTCAAGTGAAACGGTGTTTTAAAAAAAAGCAGAAACGGGTCTTTTCCGCGCAAAAAGGGCACTAAAATTTTAGCAGGATTTTTAGCTTTGCAGCCAAATTTAGTAAATATTTTTGAAAAAAATGTGCTGCGGTCCTTACAAGCCTGTTAAAAATGGCGATTTTTTTGAAATTTTATGTCTACCAAGCATTAAACGAATGTGATAACATATATAAAAGTGGACTATACATCTCATTAATAGGTCCCGCTAAACCGGGATCGGTGGAGAGCTCGATATGCGGTTGTGAAAGTCGAAGAGAAAAAAAATAAAAATACCAGATGCCGGGAGTGCCAAGGAATGCCGACGTCACGGGTGAGATGTAGCACACACATTAATCAGAGGTCTCGGAAAAACCACCGTATGCGTGTTAATACAAGAATGTGCCTGAGATAGGAACCCGAGGTCTTGGAAAGGGCAAGACTAGTGGTAACGTGTGGTATGAGCCACGAGACTGGTAACGGCGTATCTTAAAATGGCGGGTTGCTGATCTCTCGTGAGTTGCCAGATAAATAAATCCATCTATTGGACGATCAAGATGCTTCAGTGATAAGAGAGGCCACGATTGGAAGATGATATCCATGAGGTCGAGAGGTATATGTGAAATTAACATAATATGTAGCTAGTAATATTAATAATATATATGTATAATATGATATGTATGAGGAAAATAACTAGATGTACTATATACATATGTATTATATTAATACATAGGCTGTTTTCGTCAAATTACGATGACTAAAAAATTACTAATATTTTATTTTTGTCGTCAAATAACTGTCAATCAGAGTTGAGTGGCAATAGTCGGACGTGGCGGCGCCCGGGGGGTTTTTTATTGAAAATGGGTCTAGTGTGTTGCGAAGAAAATTGTGTGGCCTAACCTGGTAATTTTATCTCGATCTTTATCTGCTTTTATTTTAGTAAAAAATGGCTAAAATATAGAGTGGTGGTCGGGTTTTGTGGTGTTTTGTTTTTGTTTAAATTGGGTGGGTAAAGTTTCGGGTGAGTATAAAGTGTGTTGTGGGTAGGAGTGGTTCAAATTTATGTTGGTAGTTGTTTTGTTGTTTTGTGTAGATAGTGTAAAAATTATGGTATATGTCGATGTATTTTAGGGTCTTAGTTGGGACAGTAAGGTTTATTTGGCGATTGGGTTTGACTATATTTCTCGGGTGTGGCGGCGCTTCGAGAGATATCTGAAAAATCTAGTTGTGGGGGTATATAAGGCTAAGCTTGGAATTGTATAAGGCTAAGCTTGGAATTGTATAAGGCTAAGCTTGGAATTGTATAAGGCTAAGCTTGGAATTGTATAAGGCTAAGCTTGGAATTGTATAAGGCTAAGCTTGGAATTGTATAAGGCTAAGCTTGGAATTGTATAAGGCTAAGCTTGGAATTGTATAAGGCTAAGCTTGGAATTGTATAAGGCTAAGCTTGGAGTTGTATAAGGCTAAGCTTGGAGTTGTATAAGGCTAAGCTTGGAGTTGTATAAGGCTAAGCTTGGAGTTGTATAAGGCTAAGCTTGACCCAGGGGTTGAACCCGTCTTTGGTTTACAAGGCCAATGCTTTGAAGTGTTAGCTACTGGGACTGTTTATAAAGTTTTGTTTTCTATTAGGGCTAGTGTAGGTGTGAATATAATGATAATCAGAAAGTATAGTGTAGTTGAAATTTGGCCGATTGTTGTAAGTGGTTGTTCGACTGGTTGGCTGCCAATTCATGTTAAAATTAGAATGTTTGCTGTTATGGTTCAAAATATTAGTTGTGAGAAGGGTCGAAATTTTATTGTTCGTTGTTTGGATGTGTGAAGAAGGGGTATGAGAATAAGGATTAGGATTGACATGAATAGGGCTATGACTCCTCCTAGTTTGTTTGGAATAGATCGTAAGATGGTGTAGGCGAAGAGAAAGTATCATTCTGGTATGATATGTGGTGGAGTTGAAAGTGGGTTGGCAGGTGAAAAATTTTGTGGGTCTGTTAGTAGTGTCGGTAGAAATAGGGCAATTAGTGTTAGTAGGGTAATGGTTGTTGTTGCAGTAGTTAGGTCTTTTAGTGGGAAGTATGGGTGGAATGATACTTTATCAGAATTAGAAGAGAGTCCTGTTGGGTTGTTGGAACCAGTTTCGTGTAGAAACAGTAGATGTAGTATAGTGGTTCCGGCGATTAAAAATGGTGTTAAGAAGTGTAGTGTGAAGAATCGAACTAGAGTTGGATTGTTTACTGAAAATCCACCTCAAATTCAGTTTACAAGGTTGTTGCCAATGTATGGGATTGCAGATAGTATGTTAGTGATTACGGTTGCCCCTCAGAATGATATTTGTCCTCAGGGTAGAATGTAGCCTAGGAATGCGGTGGCCATTGTTAGGAATAGAAGTATAATGCCGATGTTTCATGTTTCTTTGTACAGGTAGGAAGAGTAATATAGGCCTCGTCCGATGTGCAGGTAAATGCAAATAAAGAATATTGATGCTCCGTTGGCATGTAAGTTTCGTATTAGTCAGCCAAAATTTACTTCTCGGGAGATGTGTGCGATGGAGGAGAATGCTAGGTTAATATCGGCTGTGTAGTGTATTGCTAGGAATAGTCCGGTTGTAATTTGTGTTACTAGTATTAGGCCTAGTAACGATCCAAAGTTTCAGGCTGTTGAGATGTTTGTTGGGGTAGGCAGGTCAATAAGTGAGTGGTTAATAATTTTTAGGGCTGGGTTGGATTTTCGTGCAATGGTCATGGTTTTTATAGTTGAATAACAACATCAGTTTTTCGTGTTGAAGGTTCTGGTTTTAGTCCAGGTGAGAACGATGTATTTTTTAATGTTGTGCTTTTTTCTATTTTTTATGGTAGGTGTGGCTAGTAACCCCTCTCCGTATTTTGGGGGAGTGTCACTGGCTTTAGCGTCTGTTTTTGGTGCTGGTGTTATGGCTGGTTTGAGTAGTACTTTTATTTCATTGGTGTTGATATTGGTTTATTTGGGTGGGATGTTAGTGGTGTTTGTTTATTCGGTTGCTATATCATCTGATATGTATCCGGAGGCTTGGGGTAATCGGTCTGTTTTTTTGTATGTGGTTGGATTTTTAGGGTATCTGTTTTGTTTGTGGTGATATACGGGTGGGGAGTGGTTTTTTGATGAGGGTGTGGTTAGTAGTGTTGTTTTGTTGAATGGTGTTGTTGTTGATTTAGGGGGAGTAGTATTGTTGTATTCTTTTGGGGGAGGTTGTTTTTTGATTCTAGGGGTAGTGCTGTTATTAACATTATTTGTAGTTTTAGATTTGGTGTGTGGGTGGCGTTTGGGGGCTTTAGTTAGTTGCTAGTCAGAGGTGTGTTATAAATAAGGCTAATGCTGTGGTGATTGTGATAGATGATAGGTACAACTTTATCAGCCCGGTTAATGGGTTGGTTAGTTTAGAAGAATTTTTGTTTATTAGTGTGATGGTCTTTGGGCCTGCTTTTTCTAGTCATAAAAGATCAACCAGTTGGGTTGCGATTATAGTTCCTATTTTTAGGGTGTTTTTTGGTGTTCATCGGTGGGTGATTTTGAAGAAGGCAAGTTGGTTTATTAGAATAAGTAATGGGCTATGTTTTGGGGTGTGGGTGGTTGGTTTATCTAGTGTTTCAATGGTTAAGTAAATTCCTGCTAGTATTGCTAGTATTGGGGTTAGTTTTATTGTTGTTGGGAGGGTTGGATCTGAGGTTGTTTGAGCTGTGATAATAGAAAGTATGGTGCCGGCTAGGATTGATAGGATTGTTAGTCGAATGATTGGGTTGATTTGGTTGGTGGTTTCTTTGATTATTATGGTTGGTTTATTTCGATTATATTTAGTTAGGGTGTAATAAATTATTCGTATAGAGTAGGTGGAAGTTATAGCAGTTGCTGTTATGATTGTAATCAGGATTCATGTGTTTATTTTTGATGTGAAGGTGGTTTCGATAATTGGGTCTTTAGAGTAGAAGCAGGATAAGAATGGCATGCCTATTAGGGCTAGGCTGGCGATAACGAGGCATGTTGATGTGATTGGTAGTATGGCTTTTATATTCCCTATTTTTCGAATATCTTGTTCGTTTTGTAGGTTGTGGATGAATGAACCGGCGCATAAGAATAGTGCTGCTTTGGTTGAGGCGTGTGTTGAAATGTGTATGAATGAAAGGTTTGGTTGGTTGAGTCCGATGGCGGCTATTATTAGGCCGAGTTGGCTTAGTGTTGATATGGCAATGATTTTTTTAAGGTCATTTTGACATATAGCAGTTATTGAGGCGTATAGGCTGGTGGTTGCCCCTAATCATAGGCAGATATTTATAGAGATATTGGAGTTTTTAATTAGGTGGTGTATTTGGGTTAGTAGATAGATGCCAGCTACAACTATGGTGCTAGAGTGGAGTAGGGCTGAGACTGGAGTTGGGCCTTCTATTGCACTTGGTAATCATATGTGTATGAAGAATTGTGCGGATTTTCCTGCGGCGGCTAGGATTAGTCCACTTGTTAGTATTGTTGTGTTTATGTCAGGATCTATGGATTGTATATCTCATGAGGTTTGGTTGATGGCAAGTCATGCTAGGATTAAAATAATTCCGATATCCCCGATTCGGTTGTATGTTATTGCTTGTATGGCTGATGAATTGGCGTATGTGCGGGCGTATCATCAGTTAATGAGTAAAAAAGATATAATACCGACGCCCTCTCAGCCAATGAATAGTTGGATCATACTGCCTGCAAGTATTAGGATAATTATGGCGATTAGAAACGCTATTAAGTATTTTTTAAAAAGTTTAATTTTTGGGGCATCTTTTATGTATCAGGAGGAGAATTGTATAATTGCTCATGTTACAAATAGGGCGATGGACAGGAATAGGTTGGAATTCAGGTTGGTAGAGATTGTTGAGTGGATATTGAGGGTTGAAGTTTGTATTATGGTTAGATTGATTGATGTACTGTGGGGGGTGAGTTTTAGTGAGAGCATTGTTGGGATAGTTGAGATTATGAAGGATGTTATAACTGTTGTTTCTGGAGAAAGGTTAAATTTGGTGTTTTTTTGTAGAAAGGAAGTAAATAGCACTAGTGTAGATAGGATGGTTAGTGTTGAGATTATTGTTGTGTCAAGGTTAAGTGTTGGGTTCACTACTTTTACTTGGATTTGCACCAAGAGTCTTGACTCCTAAGGTCATCGGATAGCTGCTTTCCTTTAAAAGTTGAAAGGTCTAGTGGGTTAGCACTAGTGGGTAGGAGTTAGCAGTTCTTGTAAACCTTTCAGCTGCGTGGGGTATGTTAGCCCATTTTTAGCTCCACAGGCTAATGTTTTTTAAACTAACGCGGCGTATTAGGTTAATGTAATGGTTTGTGGGTTAATTATTAGTAGAATTATTGGTATTACATGTAGAATTAGAACTAAGTATTCTCGGGTTTGTGGGGGGTAAATTATTATATCTTTTTGTGTTTTTCCCTGTTGAATTGCTGAGAATATGTACATAGAGTAGATAGCTGTGATGGTTGCTGCTGATCCTGTTAAAATTAGGGTTGGGGGGGATCAGTTGAATATTGTTGAGGTAATTATGATTTCCCCTATTAGATTAATTGTTGGTGGGATGGCTATGTTTGTTAGGTTGGCTGTAAGTCAGAAGGCTGTTATTAGGGGGAGGGTAGTTTGAATTCCTTGTATTATAGTTAGTGTCCGTGTATGAGTTCGTTCATATATTATGTTAGCAAGGCAGAAGAGTATAGATGAGGTGATGCCGTGGGCTACTATTAGAATTATGGCTCCGGTGAGGCTAGATGGTGTTTGGATTATTGTGGCTGCAACTACCAGGCCCATGTGGCTGACTGATGAGTATGCGATGAGTGATTTTAGGTCCGGCTGTCGTAGACAGATTAGGCTAGTTATGATTATTCCCCATAGGGCCATAATGATGAAGGGGTAATATAGTGTTTTGGTTAGGCATAGCATGGGTGAAATTCGTATTATTCCGTAGCCTCCAAGTTTTAGCAGGATTGCTGCTAAAATCATGGAGCCTGCGATGGGGGCTTCTACATGGGCTTTTGGTAGTCATAGGTGAAGTCCATATAGTGGTATTTTTACTATGAAGGCTATTGTGCATGCTAGTCATATGATTGTGTTGGGTTTGTTAGTTGTTGGTATTAAAATGATATTAAGATTGTTTATTTGATAATTTATTATTAAAAGTGCGATTAAGAGGGGTATCGAGCTGATTAGGGTGTAAAATATAAAATATATTCCTGCGGTTAGTCGTTCCTTTTGACTTCCTCAGCGTGTAATAATAATTATTGTTGGGATTAGGGTGGCTTCAAATATAATAAAAAAGAGGATAAGGTTTGTTGAAGAGAGGGCTATGGTTAATAGTGTTTGAAGTGAGGCTAAACATGTGAGGAATATCCGCGTTTGTATTTGTGTTGTATGTTTTAGGTGGTTTTGGCTAGCTAGAATTGCAATAGGTAGAAGTCAGTAGGATAGTGTTAACAGTGGGGCTGAAATTTGGTCGATTGAAAGGTATGGATTAGAGTGTTTAATTAGAGTTAAAGGGGGTTTTAGTCATTGTAAGCTTAGGGTTGCTAGAATAGTTGAATAGATTAACAGTGATAGGTGAAGTATGTTTTTTTTGATGAGGGTGGCTGATGGAATTAGTATAATGGTTGGGATTAGGATTTTTAGCATTTTAGTAGTTTAAAATTTTTTATATGGTCATTGGTGTGTGTGTTGGTTGTAGTAACTAGAAGTGCTAGTCCTGTACTTGCTTCGCAAGCACCTAGAGTGATTAATATAATTGGCATGCTTGTAGTTGAAGTTATATCTGTGTTAGAGAGAGTGATTGTTATTATAGTAAATAATGTTACTATTATTCCTTCCATGCAGAGCAGAGTCGTTAAAAAGTGTGTTCGGTTAATTAGTGTGCCTAGTATTGTTAGTGAGAATGTTGTGTATAGGAGTTGATTCACTTAGGAATTTAGGGTTGAAACCTAAAACGACTGGTTCGAAATCAGTTATTTTTAAAAACTCATTCCTTAGGTTTTTGTTCATTCTAGGGCTCCTTGAGTTCATTCATATACTAATCCTAGTGTAAGTAGTGTAATGATTGTAAATGTTCAAATAGTGGTTATTATTGGGGTTGTAGAGTTGATCGCTCATGGTAGTGGAAGGAGTAGGGCGATTTCTAGATCGAAGATGAGGAAAAAAATTGCGATGAGGAAAAATTGTAGTGAGAATGGAAGGCGTGCACTTCCTAGTGGATCGAATCCACATTCGTACGGTGATAGTTTTTCTGTGTCCGGGAGTATTTGTGGGATTCAGTGGCTGATAAGGATTAGTAGTGTTGGAATTAGTAGTGAGGTGATTAGGGTAGTTACTAGGTTAATTATTCTTCCTTGAAGTCAAGATTAATTGAGTGGAAGTCAATTGTAATATGTTATACTAGAAGAATATGAGCCTCATCAATAGATTGATGCGTATAAAAAAATTCAAACTACATCAACAAAGTGTCAATATCAGGCGGCTGCTTCAAACCCAAAGTAGTGTTTTGTTGTGAAGTGGAGGTGCATTTGTCGTATTAGGCAAATAATTAGGAAGGTAGTTCCGATTATAACGTGAAGTCCGTGGAATCCTGTGGCTACAAAGAATGTTGCTCCATAGGTTCCATCTGAGATTGAGAATATTGTATCATAGTATTCTGAGGCTTGTAGTAGTGTAAAGTAGAGTCCTAGCATTACGGTTATTAATAGAGACCAGGAAGTATTTTTTTTAAGTCCAGCTATGATTGAGTGGTGTGATCATGTAACGGTTATGCCTGAGGCTAGTAGAATTATAGTGTTAAGAAGGGGGACATCAACTGGGTTAAGAGGTTTAATGCCTTTTGGTGGTCATTGTAGTCCCAGTGCGTGGTCTGGGTTGGTGCTGGCAAAATAAAATGTTCAGAAAAATCCAAAGAAGAAGAGGACTTCTGATGTGATAAATAGGATTATTCCATATCGTAGGCCTGTTTGGACTTTTATTGTGTGATGTCCTTGAAATGTACTCTCTCGTACAATATCTCGTCATCATTGGTAAGATGTCAATAATGTTGCAGTAAGGCCTAGGTTGAGAAGTGTTAAGGTTTTGTAATGTATTCAGGTTGCTAGGCCACAGGCTATGGTGAATAAGGCTATTGATCCTAGAATTGGTCAAGGACTTTCGTTTACTATATGAAATGGGTGTATTTGATTATTCATTAGTGTGTGTTTTCTTGTAGATATAGGCTTAGGAGCAGTGTAAATACGTAGGCTTGAATTAGAGCTACGGCCACTTCCAGAGTTGTCAGTAGAATTAGGGTTCCTATAATAGTTGGAAATAAAGTTAAGTTAGTTTTTATAGCTGCTATTGAGATGAGTTGAATTAGGAGGTGTCCGGCAGTTAGGTTGGCTGTGAGTCGTACACCCAGGGCTAGAGGGCGAATGAATAGGCTAATTGTTTCGATAATGATGAGGGCTGGGATGAGCAGGGTTGGTGTTCCTTCTGGTAAAAAATGGCTTAGTGATTTTGTTGGTTGGTTTCGCAGTCCAATTATGACTGTGGCTAGTCATAGGGGTATTGCTATTGCCATATTTATGGATAGTTGGGTTGTTGGTGTGAATGTGTAGGGTAGAAGTCCTAAAGTGTTTGTTGTAGAGATAAATATAATTGTAGTAATTAAGATGAGGGCTCATGTATAAGCGGATATGCTTATTGTTGAGAAAAGATGTTTTGTAGTTTTTTTAATTAATAGTATAATTAATGATGTTAGTCGGTTTGTTCGAATTTGGTGTGGAGGGTGGGCTAGTAGTGTTGGCATTAGTATGGCAATTGGAAGTAGTTTGATGCCACACAGTTCTGGGATTATAAATTGATCGAATAGTTCTGTTATCATGGTCAGGTTCAAGAGGTTTTTATTTTAGTGTTTATTTTTGTTGCTAGTGGAGTTTTAATTAAGTTTATGTTCTTGATTAGGGTTATTATGATGTTGATGACTAGTCATGTTGTCAGTATTATTAGCAGTCATGGGGTTGGGTTTAGTTGTGGCAATCATTAAGGGGGGAGGTCCCCTTCTACAGATTAAAGGGCTGTTGCTAATGCAAGCTTCTTAATGTTAGGCTATTTTGTCTAATCATTTTTCGAAGTATTTTGTTGGTACGGATTCTGTTGAAATTGGCATAAAGCTGTGGTTTGCTCCACAGATTTCTGAGCATTGGCCGTAAAAGATTCCTGGCCGTATAGTAGAAATAATTAGTTGGTTTAATCGTCCTGGGACAGCATCAATTTTTACCCCTAAAGCCGGAAGTGTTCATGAATGGAGAACATCTTCTGCTGAGATTAGTAGTCGAACTGGAGTTTGTATTGGAAATACTATTCGATTATCAGTTTCTAGAAGTCGTGGGGAACCTTTTTCTAGGTCTTGGTCTTGGATTATATAGGAATCAAAGAGGATATTTTCGTAGTCTGAGTATTCATAGCTTCAGTATCATTGGTGTCCGATTGCTTTAATTGTAGTGTTTGGGCTTTCCTGGTTTTCTAATAAAAAAAGGGTTCGTATTGAGGGAGTTGCTAAAAATAGTAAGATTATAACTGGTAATAAGGTTCATAAGAATTCTAGGTGATTTGCGTCTGTTAATGCGGTGTGGTATGTTTTTGTGGTTGAAGCAATTATTAGTGCAATAATTACGGTGGTTCCAATTAGTAGTATCATTAATATTGAGTAGTCGTGAAAGAATAGGAGTTCTTCTATTACAGGGGAGGCAGCGTCATGTAGTGATAATTGAATTGGTTCTACCATGTAAAGCCTATGGGTTTGTAGGTAGGTACCCATAATTTAGTGCTGACAGGGCTATGTAATGTTTTACTAAGGCTTTAAGGAGGTAGCAGGAGATAGGTTCTGCGTATGGCTTGAAACCATAAGGTGGGGGTTCAATTCCTCCCTTCCTTGAAGTAAAATTGCTGGGGGATTTTCAAAGGTGTGTCGTAAGGGTGGGCATTTTTGTGTTCATTCTATCATGGTTGTATCGGATAGTGTTCGTAAGATTTTTCGTTTTTTTACTATTGCTTCTCATAGGATTGTAACTATTATTAGTGCTCCTAGTATAGAGATTAGTGCTCCAGTTGATGAGATGTTATTTCAGATTGCATAGGCGTCTGGGAAGTCTGAATATCGTCGTGGTATTCCTGCTAATCCTAGTATATGTTGTGGAAAAAAGGTAATATTAACTCCAATAAATATGATGGTAAATTGTGAATATGCTAATTTTTTGTTTAGTGCATACCCTGAAATTAGTGGAAATCAATAGACTGTGCCTGCTATGATTGCGAATACGGCACCTATTGATAGTACGTAGTGGAAGTGGGCTACGACGTAGTATGTGTCGTGAAGTAGAACATCTAAGGTAGAGTTAGACAGTGTAATTCCTGTCAGGCCTCCAATGGTAAATAAATACATGAATCCGAGGGCTCAGAGTATTGGGGGTTCTCAATTAATTTTACCCCCAAAGATTGTTGCTGTTCAGCTAAATACTTTAATTCCAGTTGGTACAGCGATGGTTATAGTTGCTGCAGAGAAGTAGGCTCGGGTGTCAATGTCAAGTCCTACCGTGAACATATGGTGGGCTCATACTATAAATCCTAGAATGGTGATTGCAAGTATGGCTCATACCATGCTTATGTATCCAAATGGTTCCTTTTTACATGAGTAGTGTGTGATAATATGCGAGATAATTCCAAATCCTGGTAGGATGAGAATATATACTTCTGGGTGTCCAAAGAATCAGAATAGGTGTTGGAATAGTACGGGATCCCCGCCCCCCACAGGATCGAAGAATGCTGTGTTTAAGTTTCGATCTGTTAGGAGTATTGTGATGGCTGCAGCCAATACTGGTAGGGCTAGGATTAGTAGGATTGCAGTTAATATGACTGATCATACAAATAGGGGTAAATTATAGAGGACTATGTGGTGTGGTTTCATGTTAATGCTAGTTGTAATGAAATTGATTGAGGCAAGAATGGAAGAGATTCCTGCTAGGTGTAGTGAGAAGATTGCTAGATCTATGGATGGGCCTGAATGTGCTATGTTTCCAGATAGTGGTGGGTAAATAGTTCATCCTGTTCCAACCCCGGTACCAGTTTTTGATGATGCTAATAGAAGCATAAATGATGGTGGAAGAAGCCAGAAGCTTATGTTGTTTATGCGTGGAAAGGCCATGTCAGGTGCTCCAAGCATTAGGGGTACAAGTCAATTTCCAAATCCCCCGATCATGATTGGTATAACCATGAAGAAAATTATGGTTAGCCCGTGGAGGGTAATTAAGACGTTATAGGCGTGGTCGTCTCCGAGGGAGAATCCTGGCTGACCAAGTTTTGTACGTATTAGTAGGCTTGAGGTGGCTCCAACAAGTCCTGCGGCCAGTCCAAATAAAAAATACATGGTACCGATGTCTTTGTGGTTAGTTGAAAGAAGTCAGCGAAGTAGTCACATGGTTAGGTGGCCGATAAAGGCGGTAGACTGTAAATCTATTTATGGGGTTAGACTCCCCCCTCCCCAGGAAATTCAGTAAAAGTCCGGAGTGCAAATCCGGATATGGTTTAGTAGACCCTGGATTTAGTCTCCTTTTTTTTCTAAAAGGAGACTGGATTAATGCCCGCTGGTTTGGGCGGCTAGCTGTTAACTAGTTTTTGTAGGATCAAGGCCTGCTAGTCCTGTAGGTATGAAGTCTTAGCTTAATTAGAGCGTTTGAGTTGCATTCATAAGGTGTTGTGTTGTTTCAACAGACTTTCTATCAGAAACTAAGAGGTTGACACTCTTTTTGGGGGCTTTGAAGGCCTCTGGTTTAATTATTATCCTAAGTTTCTAGACCATGTGTATTAGGGTTGGTGCAAGTGGTAGAGAAATTAGTGATAATGGGATTAGTGTTGATGTTAATTTTTGTTGTATTGAAGTAAGGCGTCATTTTATTATGTTTGATGTTATGATTGGGGGGGTGGTTATTGTAGTGATGTAGGTTGTTCGGATATAAAAGAACACGCTGATTAGTGAGGATATGGCTATTATTGTTGCAACTGGTGTTAAATTTTGTATGACTAGTTCGTTTAGAATTAGGAGTTTTGGGGTGAAACCTGTTAGGGGGGGCAATCCGCTAATGGACAGTAATATTAATGTTAGTGTAATGTTGGCTGTGGTTGATGAGGTTCACATGGTTGTTGAGTCTTGAAGTGTTTTTATGGATGCTTTTTTTATAATTGTGAATGTGGGGATAATTATGGTGATGTAAATGGTAATATTAATAATTGCAATGTGTGGGGAGATTGTAAAGATTACTATTGTTCATCCTAGGTTTGAGATTGATGAGTATGCTATTAGCTTTCGTATTTGGGTTTGGTTGATGCTTCCTCATCCTCCGATGATTGCTGATGTGATTGCGATTAGAATGGTAATTTTTGGTGGTAGGTGATTATAGGTTATAAATAAGATGGTGATTGGGGCAATTTTTTGTCATGAGGCAATGATTAGGGCAGTTATTGTTGTGGTACCTTGTATGACTTCTGGTAGTCAGAAATAAATTGGGGCTGCTCCAATTTTTATTGTTATTGCTAAAAGGAGTATTGTGCAGGCATATTCGTCTGTTATTTGTGTAGTGTTTCATTGTCCGGTTTGAATAGCATTTATTGTGCCTGAAAATAGTATTATGGTGGAGGCGATTGCTTGTGTAAGGAAGTATTTGATTGTGGCTTCGGCGGTTCGGGGGTGTTTAGGTTTTATTATAATAGCTAGTATGGATAGCATGTTTAGTTCAAGGCCTGATCAGGCTAGTAGTCAGTGGTTGCTGGAGGCGGTGATAATAGTTCCGGTTGTTAGGCCAGATAATACTATTATTTGGGTAAATAGGTTCAATACTAGGAGATATAAATTATCATTTTTGGGGCATGGGCCCAATTGCTTATGTTAGCAGATCCTAGTGGAAGAGAGAGGTTGGTTGCTCTGTATTTACTCTATCAAAGTAGTCCCTGATTCTCGGGCACGCTTCCTTGTGTTATAGAGGGTAGTATAATTGAAATATATAAAATTTTGAGTTTTTTGATGTTGGTTCGACTCCTTCTCCTCTATGGTAGAGCTGCTAGTGTTAGTGGAATTATTGTGTATAGTAGGCATATAGATAGGGTAAGGGGTAAGAATTGTTTTCATAGGAGTTGTATTAGTTGATCATATCGGAATCGTGGGTATGCTGCTCGGGTTCAAATGAATCCTATAGTTAATAGTAGTGTTTTTATTATCAAGATTGGTGTGAATGTGTTAGATAGGATGTTTCCTGAGTTTAGGAATAGGATGCATGTAAGGGCATTTATTAGAATAATGTTGGTGTACTCTGATAAAAATAGTAGTGCAAATATGCCACCAGTGTATTCTACATTAAAGCCGGATACTAGTTCTGATTCTCCTTCTGTGAGGTCAAATGGGGCTCGGTTGGTTTCTGCTAGTGTTGATACGTATCATATCATTATTATTGGTCAGGTTGTTATAATCAATCAAGACTTTTCCTGTGTAGTAGTAAATAGTTCTAGGTTGTAATTTCCTGCTTGGATGGTTAGGCATATTAGGATTAGGCCCAAAGTGATTTCGTATGAGATTATTTGAGCAACTGCTCGTAGTGCTCCTATGAGTGCGTATTTTGAATTTGATGCTCATCCTGATAGTAGGGTAGTATATACTATTATGCTTGAGATGGTTATTAATAGTAGGAGGCCAAGGTTGAGGGTTAAGATAGGGTTAGGCAGGGGAATTGGAGTTCATATAAATATTGATAGGGTTAGGGCTAAAGTTGGGGCTGCGGTAAATATGATTGGGGATGATTGTTTAGGTCGGACTGGTTCTTTAATAAGGAGTTTTATGCCGTCTGTAATAGGTTGGAGGATGCCTTGTGGGCCAACAATGTTTGGTCCTTTTCGTAGTTGTATGTAGCTAAGGGTTTTTCGTTCGAGGAGGGTTAGGAAGGCTACAGCGATTAGGATTGGGATAAAGGTAGTTAGAAGGTTGGTGATGTTAATAATTAGTGGGTATATTTTTATGTGTTAGGGAGAAGAGTTGAACTTCTGACAGGGGGTTTTAGGCCCTCTGCAATAACCAAGCTATGCCACCCTAATGTGGCACCAGATTCTGGTTTTTTGGGTCCTTTTTTTGGGTTGGGTATGTTTTTGGTAATTAAGTTTTATGCAGTATTTTTGAAAGATGTGCTAGTAGCATTAATCTTGTCTTAGCGGTCCTTTCGTACTAGCAAAGGCTTAATAGCAGATAAAGGCCGACCTGGATTGCTCCGGTCTGAACTCAGATCGCGTAGGGTGTTAGTCGTTGAACAAACGAACCGTTGACAGCTGCTGCACCGTCTGGGTACCCTGATCCAACATCGAGGTCGTAGATCTTCTTGTTGATATGGACTCTTTGAGAAGGTGGCGCTGTTATCCCTAGGGTAGCTTGTTTCGTTAGTCAGTGTTACTGGGTCGTATGTGGTGTGATAAGACTGGTTGGTCTTGATGATGTTAGAGGTTTATTTTTTCTAAAGTTATCCCAACTGAAATTATTGTTTATTGTGTGTAAACAACTCGTTAAAGTTCCATAGGGTCTTTTTGTCTTGCTTAAATATATCAGCTTTTGTACTGATGGATCAATTTCATTGGCCGACCTTAGGAGACAGGATTTCTCTCATGTTGCCTTTCATACGGGTCCTCATTTAAGGGACAAGTGATTGTGCTACCTTTGCACGGTTTTGTGCCGCGGCCGTTTAGGGTTCCACAGGGCAGGCGTTACTTCTAATACTGGTTTGGCTAGAAGCTATGTTTTTGGTAAACAGTTGGAGAACGGGTTTGCCGAGTTCCTTTTAAGGTTTTAAGCCTATGGATAGACAGTCCTGTGTTGGGTTAACAGTGTATTTAATGTGTTGTTAATTGTGTATCATATTTCTTTTTTGGGTCTGTTGGGTGTGGTGTGTTACTTAAAGTTCTGTCTAAAGAAATAGTTCTAATTACTCATTTTAGCATTAGTTCTTCTACATTATTGTAGAATTATCCGGTTGGTTTAGTAGGAGAATTAGATTTTTGGTGGTATTTTTGGTTTAGTTACTGTGACGCGATACTTATTGATGGCTGTTTAAAGGCCTACAGGTTGGTTGGTGTGGGTTTTCCTCGCTATTTTTGGCTGTATCCAGTGCCTATGGAGCTGTGCCCCCATTGGCTATTTCCAGGCAGAATAGTTTTTCATGTGTGTTAAGGTTTGTTGCCGGGTTTGAACTTCAATTCATTTGTCGGATAACCAGCTATCGACAAGTTCGTTTGGTTTTTGGCCGACTACTTCTTGGTCTTCCCACTCTATTGCTACAGAGATGGGTTAGTTCGGTTCAACTGCCATGAAGTAGATCACTTGTGTTCGGGGTGGAAGGCTGTAGGTCGCTTTGTCTAGCTTACTTGCTAAATCATGATGCAAAAGGTACGAGTTTTGGTCCCTGCTTAGTTATGCTAACGGTTTCACTCTTTTTCATTTTTCCTTCACAGTACTGTTTGTATAGCGTCGATTAGGCGGATTTCGATCGCATCTACTGTCCAGGTCAAATGTTTTGGGTGGTGGTTAGATAGAATTTGGGGAGGTATTTGGGCTTAATCACGAGCTCAAAAAGGTTGGGCTCGTCAACATTTTTCAATTGTAGGGCGAATGCTTTAGATTAAGCTACTTTTTGTCTTCCAAGCGTACCTTCCGGTGCGCTTACCTTGTTACGACTTTCCTACTCTTGTTTTGGTTGTTGTAATATGTTTGTGGGTTGTGAGTAAAGTAGGGTGACGGGCGGTGTGTGCACGCTCCAGAGCATACTTTAGACAGATTTTCTTGTTCGTCTTACTGTTAAATTCACCTTAAAGTGTGTGTTTCAGTGCAGTTTTGGTATAGCTTTGTTAAGCAATGTGGTCCATCATTTACCATCTTATAAGCTACACCTTGACCTGTCGTATGAGTATAAATACTTTTTGGTCCATTTTATTCCTCTATCAAGATGGGCTGGCGACGGCGGTATATAGGCTGTACTGGCTAAAGGTGGTAAGGTATATCGTGGGTTATCGATTATATGACAGGCCCCTCTAGGGTGATATGAAGCGCCGCCAAGTCCTTTGGGTTTTAAGCTTTGCTCGTTGTTCTCTGGCGGGTTAAAAGTAAAAATCGATGTTTACTATTGAGCATAGTAGGGTATCTAATCCTAGTTTGTTTCTCAGTTTTCGTGAGTTTTGAATTCCTAGTGTTTAAGCTCTGTGTTGGTGTTCAAATTGGGCTTTGGTTTTACGTATTAGTTCCAGTTGATGCTTAGTGTGTTGAATGTGTGTGTTCACGCTTTTTGCCGCTGTTCGTTATTTGGAGTCACTTCGTATAACCGCGGCGGCTGGCACGAAGTTTGCCGACTCCTTGGAGTATAGCTAGGTCGAGCGTTAGCTCATAGCCTAATATTGGTCACTGCTGAATACCCGTGTGGGTGTGGATATCTTGGCGTTATGGGCTGATAAGATGGGTTGTGCCTGATGCCTGCTCCTATAGTGATTGGGCGGACTCACTGGAGTGTGGATACTTGCATGTGTAATCTTAATCATAAATAACGGAAAGTCCAGGACCAAAACTCTCATGTTTTTGGGGCGTTGTCGGCCCATTTCAGTATTTTCAATACTGTGCTTTATTTTTTTAAGCTACAATAAC